TAGATCAAAAATGAATATTTGTGAACAGTGTGGATATCATTTAAAAATGAGTAGTTCAGATAGAATCGAACTTTTGATTGATCCGGGCACTTGGGATCCTCTGAATGAAGATATGGTCTCGACGGACCCCATTGAATTTCATTCAGAGGAGGAACCTTATAGAGATCGTATCGATTCTTATCAAAGAAGGACAGGTTTAACTGAAGCTGTTCAAACAGGCATAGGTCAACTAAACGGTATTCCCATAGCAATTGGGGTTATGGATTTTCAGTTCATGGGAGGTAGTATGGGATCCGTAGTAGGCGAGAAAATCACCCGTTTGATCGAATATGCTACTAATCGATCTCTACCTGTTATTATTGTGTGTGCTTCTGGAGGAGCACGTATGCAAGAAGGAAGTTTGAGCTTGATGCAAATGGCTAAAATATCTTCTGCTTTATATAATTATCAATCAAATAAAAGGTTATTCTATGTATCAATCCTTACATCTCCTACAACTGGTGGAGTAACTGCCAGTTTTGGTATGTTGGGAGATGTCATTATTGCTGAACCTAATGCCTACATTGCTTTTGCAGGTAAAAGAGTAATTGAACAAACATTGAATAAAACAGTACCCGATGGTTCACAAGCGGCTGAGTATTTATTCCATAAGGGCTTATTCGACCTAATCGTACCGCGTAATCTTTTAAAAGGTGTTCTGAGTGAGTTATTTCAGCTTCACGGTTTCTTTCCTTTGAAAAAAAAATGCAAAAAAATATTGAAATAAAATCAAAATATATAAGAAATAGAAAATATAGAATAGAAGGGATTTTTCTGTCTACCAAAAATTCCCATTTTTACTAGGAATCCCTGTTTGTTGGATTGAATTAGTTTAGTTTTTAGTTAGAGTTGCGAATTTATAAGAAATTCTTGAATTTTATTTTAATAAAAACTACTTATTTGGATTTTCTTAGTATTAGTTATTAGAAGAATATAAGGACGGGAGAATACTAATCAAATTTATTAAAAGCGGATTATCATACATATTCGTGTCGAAAGATGAATAGATACACTTCATTTAGTTCTCATTCCTTGCACTTATTAACTACTTAAATATTATTTATAATAGTTATCATAAGATATCTTTATAAAAGATATCTTTATAATAGGTGCAAAATTAAATCGAGGTACCCATTTTATGACAGATCTTAACTTACCCTCTATTTTTGTCCCTTTAGTGGGCCTAGTATTTCCAGCGATTGCAATGTCTTCTTTATTTCTTCATGTCCAAAAAAATAAGATTGTCTAGATCCGATGGGACAAAATTTTATCAATTTATTTCAACACTGGATCATAATACAGATATTTTTTTAGTATAATATGGTACGATATGTGACTTTTTCCGAATACAAATGAAAGAACTATTATACATGTGGATACGTAATATCTGCATAAATGCACGTAGATGGGGGTATCTCTGGTTAAAAATGATCTGCGAATATTTTTACTCAATGTATCTAACCAAACCAATTCCTCCTAATGGTTCATATCAGAATAGTGCTAGTTGATGAAAATTACTTCGGCATCAAGAAAAGTAAAGTCAAATTTTTTTGGTTTTTCTCTCAATTCCAATCGAATGCAACCGGATCTAATTCTAATATAGTATGAACTGGCGATCAGAACATATATGGATAGAACTTATAACAGGGTCTCGAAAAGCAAGTAATTTTTGCTGGGCCTGTATCCTTTTTTTAGGTTCATTGGGATTCTTAGTAGTTGGAACTTCCAGTTATCTTGGTAGGAATCTGATACCCGGATTTCCATCTCAGCAAATCATTTTTTTTCCACAAGGGATCGTGATGTCTTTCTATGGGATTGCGGGTTTATTTATTAGTTCCTATTTGTGGTGCACAATTTCATGGAATGTAGGTAGTGGTTATGACCGATTCGATAGAAAAGAAGGAATAATGTGTATTTTTCGTTGGGGATTCCCCGGAATAAATCGTCGCATCTTCCTTCGCTTCTTTATGAAAGATATCCAATCAATCAGAATGGAGGTTAAAGAGGGTCTTTTTCCTCGTCGTATTCTTTATATGGAAATCAGAGGCCAAGGAACTATTCCCTTGACTCGTACTGATGAAAATTTTACTCCACGAGAAATTGAACAAAAAGCTGCGGAATTGGCCTATTTCTTGCGAGTACCAATTGAAGTATTTTGAAATGAACCGAAAAATGAATGTTTTCTACGCATAATGGAGGGAACTTGCTAATTTCCTTTAAAATACAACTGAAGTTTCTTCAGAATGCTCATTCAAGTAAAAAATATGTTAGATTCCATTTCCTCCTTCCGTTAGCGCAGCGACCCGCATCGCATAGAATAAAACAAAAAGAAAGTAGGAAAACGTATATGGAACAACTCTAATAAGAATAAGAAGACATTTTTTTAGGCTCGAGATTTTGGATTGATACCGTATTTATGCATTTTGATTATACGGTGCTGTGCAACATTTCGAAAATAATTAATGGAATTGATACTGGAGGGTTTTTCATTTTGAAATCCGAATAATATTCGTTACTTCAAGTAGGTTTTTCGAGTCTTTCTCGAAAGGAACAAATAAAGATGAGATTCGTTCGAATTTGGTCAATTGAGATATCCGTAAATCCTATTTACTTATAAAATCCTATTTACTTAACTTACTAAATATATATATATTTTCATCCGAAAAGGGACCCTTATTCTATTTCTATATTCCTTCTAGACCTAAGGACTAAATTCTTACAAAAATGGGAATAGATGCATAGCATAAGTTCGATATTTTATTGTAGAGCTCGTGCTTTAGAGAAATATCACATCAGATAGAGTTGACAAATGAAACAGTTCATTAACAATTAACAATTCACAGATAAAAAAATGAAAAAAAAGAAAGTATTGACTTCCCTCCCCTATCTTGCATCTATAGTATTTTTGCCCTGGTGGGTCTCTCTCTCATTTCAAAAAAGTCTGGAACCTTGGATTATTAATTGGTGGAATACTAGGAAATCTGAAACTTTTTTGAATGATATTCAAGAAAAAATTTTTCTAGAAAAATTTCTAGAATTAGAAGAACTATTCTTGTTGGACGAAATGATAAAGGAATACCCGGAGACACATATACAAAAGCTTCGTATAGGAATACACAAGGAAACGATACAATTGGTCAAAACACATAATGAATATCATCTCCATATCGTTTTGCATTTGTCGACAAATATAATATCTTTTGCTATTCTAAGTGGTTATTTTTTTCTAGGTAATGAAGAACTTGTCATTCTTAATTCTTGGGTTCAGGAATTCTTTTATAACTTAAGTGACACAATAAAAGCTTTTTCGATTCTTTTAGTTACTGATTTATGGATCGGATTTCACTCTACCCACGGTTGGGAACTAATGATTGGTTTGATCTACAATGATTTTGGATTGGCGCATAACGATCAAATTATATCTAGTCTTGTTTCCACTTTTCCAGTTATTCTAGATACAATTGTGAAATATTGGATCTTCCGTTTTTTAAATCGCGTATCTCCTTCACTTGTAGTTATTTATCATTCAATGAATGAATGAAGAACTTATTTGATCTCCTGATCTGATATCAATCAAATCAGAATTTTGATTCGCGTATAAAGAAAGCATTTTCCATTTTACTTATTCTTTAATACTTAATACCTCTTCACGGTATTCGTCCTATTTCAGTAGAATTATTTCAGTACAATGGCAGACTCGTGGATAGGAAACTAGTATAGTTCCCTATCTAATTTATTGTAGAAATTCAGGGATCAATGATTGGATCATGCAAAATCGAAATATTTTTTCTTGGATAAAGGAACAGATGACTCGATCTATTTCTGTATCGATCATGATATATGTAATAACTCGAACATCTATTTCAAATGCGTATCCCATTTTTGCGCAGCAAGGTTATGAAAATCCACGAGAAGCAACTGGGCGAATTGTATGTGCCAATTGCCATTTAGCTAATAAGCCTGTGGATATTGAAGTTCCACAAGCTGTACTTCCTGATACTGTATTTGAAGCAGTTGTTCGAATTCCTTATGATATGCAACTGAAACAAGTCCTTGCTAATGGTAAAAAGGGGGCTTTAAATGTGGGGGCTGTTCTAATTTTACCCGAGGGATTCGAATTAGCCCCCCCCGAGCGTATTTCTCCCGAGGTGAAAGAAAAGATGGGAAATCTTTCTTTTCAAAGTTATCGTCCCAATAAAAGAAATATTCTTGTGATAGGTCCTGTTCCAGGCCAGAAATATAGTGAAATCATCTTTCCTATTCTTTCCCCCGACCCTGCTACGAAAAAAGACGTTCACTTCTTAAAATATCCCATATATGTAGGTGGGAACAGGGGAAGGGGTCAGATTTATCCTGATGGAAGCAAGAGTAACAATACAGTCTATAATGCTACATCCGCAGGTATAGTAAGCAGAATAGTACGTAAAGAAAAGGGAGGATATGAAATAACCATAGTTGATGCATCGGATGGACGCCAAGTAGTTGATATTATACCTCCAGGACCAGAACTTCTTGTTTCAGAGGGTGAATCCATCAAGCTTGACCAACCATTAACAAGCAATCCTAATGTAGGGGGTTTTGGTCAGGGAGATGCAGAAATAGTGCTTCAAGATCCATTACGCGTCCAAGGCCTTTTGTTCTTCTTGGCATCCGTTATTTTGGCACAAATCTTTTTGGTTCTTAAAAAGAAACAATTTGAAAAGGTTCAATTATACGAAATGAATTTCTAGATGCATAGATTCCTTACCATCAAGTTGGTAAAAAAAAGTACTGAATTCTTGTCGATCAATACAATTAAATATGTATGATCAAAAAATTATCTAAACCTCTCTGTTTGCTTTGTTTAGACTGTTTTGCGGGATCTATGGAATTTCTTACTTGTATTCCATTCCTAGCACTAGACAATAGGCATACAAAAACAAAGGAAGAGGGTACGACGGGAAAAATAAAAGGTCCGAAAA